CCACAAATTCCATCCCCAAAAACCATATTTTGACTGCGCTTCAACTATATCAACGGTACTTGAACTGTTAGATAATCATAGTGGATGATAACATCACTGTTCCCACCCCTATTTCAGAACCGTACATGAGATTTTCACCTCATACGGCTCCTCAAAGGTCACAAATAAATCTAAGGACCCGTCCTTTATTATTTTTCTTGATATGTTTGTAGGATAGATAGAGATAAAATGAAATCTATTGTAAGGTCCCCATTAGACACTGGAATTCTGTCTGCTATATTTATTTATTTTTATACTATAATAAAATAAAGTGCTTCTGAATTCATCTTATCTTTTAATAATTTAAATTCTTCTTTGTTGAGTAATAACTTAATCCTTGAATAAAATCTTTCTTGTAACAATATCTATAGATATTTCAACCTAACGTTTTCAATTACGAAATACAATTAGACGTTGCATTAGTTCATGAATCATGACAAGAATTCTATCTCTATATAGAGAAAGAAAAAACTAGATTTTTTTCTAGCGCATTAAGTCTTTCGATTTTTTTCGTTCCTATTCTCCTTTCTCAAAAAAAGGGGACCTTAAACAAAGTTAAAGGATTACTTCGTTCTTGATAGTTATTTATTTAATCGGTGAATAGAAGTATACTCTGGATCGGAATCGTGGGAAGTACTCCTTGATCATTTCTACCAATTTAAAGCCCCAATTAGAATTCTTTTTATACACAGAAAAATACACTTACATAATCTCTATTACGAATCCTTTGTGTACCTTAGTGTTCCTAGCTATCCACTTATTTTTATCAATCCACTTTTGGGTAATACATATTCTAATAGATAGTAAAAACCTCATAAAGTAGATCTTTTGAACCCGCTTCAAGTCATCATGATTAATCAATCAATCTTGGGGTAAACAGTCTCTAATACTTAATGTTTACTTTTATTAACTCTTGTACATAGGAAATGAGATTCAATCTTTTACTGCAAATTTATAAGCCGTTTCTTTCACTCATATAACTATCTGGTTTCCTTCATCAACCCCCGAATAATGAATAAAAAACGCAAATATATATTCAACTCATTACATTTCCTTCCTAGAAAGAAAAAGTAGGGTGAAATTTATGTCTTAACGAATCACACGTAGAGATATTGATAACACACATAGAGTTAATGGTATTTCATAACTAATTGATTGAGCAGCAGCTCGTAGACCACCTAAAAAAGAATATTTATTATTGGAGCCATATCCTGACATAAGAAGGCCGACAGGAGCTATACTTGAAATAGCAATCCATAAAAAAACACCGATACTGAGATCGGCTAAAACAAGATGATCTCCAAAAGGAATTACTAAATAACTTAATAAAACGGATATTACTGCTATAGATGGTCCAATACTGAATAAACGAGTATCTCCTCTAGATGGAAGAAGATTCTCTTTGAAAAGTAATTTGGTACCATCTGCTAGAGCTTGAAGAATTCCCAAAGGTCCTGCGTATTCAGGACCAATACGTTGTTGTATACCTGCAGATATTTCTCTTTCTAACCAAACAATTACTAGTACACCTATTGTGATTCCTAATACAAGAGTAAAAATAGGGATAAGCATCCATATGATCCCATAGACCTCTTTTAAGGATTCCAATCTAGAAAAAGAATTGATAGCTTGTACTTCTGTTGTATCTATTATCATTTTAACGATCAACTTCTCCCATAATGATATCTATACTACCTAGTATCGTCATAATATCAGCCAATTTCATCCTTTTAACTAACTGAGGAAGAATTTGCAAATTAATAAATCCTGGCGGTCTAATTTTATATCGCCAAGGAAAAACACCCTTATCTCCTATCAGAAAAATTCCCAATTCTCCCTTTGGTGCTTCAACTCTCACATAAAGTTCTTGCTTCGACAATTCAAAAGTCGGAGAAGGTTTTTTACTAATGAATCGATAATCAAACTCATTCCATACAGTATCTTTTGCTCTATCAAAGCGGCGTATTTCTAAATTTTCATAGGGCCCTCCCGGAATTCCTTCTAGCGCCTGTTGAATAATTTTTATGGATTCCGTCATTTCACTGATTCGTACTAAATAACGAGCTAATGAATCCCCCTCTTTTTGCCATTGGACTTCCCAATCAAATTCGTCGTAACACTCATAATGATCAACTTTACGAAGATCCCATTGTATTCCGGAAGCTCGTAGCATAGGTCCCGACAAACCCCAATTTATTGCTTCCTCTCCACCAATAATGCCTACTCCTTCAACTCGTTCTAAAAAAATGGGATTCCGTGTAATAAGCTTTTGATATTCGGCAATTCCTGTTAAAAAGTAATCGCAAAAATCCAAACATTTATCTATCCAGCCATGAGGTAAATCAGCAGCGACTCCTCCAATACGAAAAAAATTGTGCATCATTCGCATACCGGTGGCAGCTTCGAATAGGTCGTATATCAATTCTCTTTCTCGAAAAATATAGAAGAAAGGAGTCTGTGC